TTTGTTTTACGCCTCTTAATTCTTCGGCTTGGGTTGGGCAGAATAGCAGAGCAAGTGAAGTATTATATTAGTAGCATCCAAAAATGTGTTCCTCTTCATTAATATGTTTGCTCGCGATAATTGTAGCCTCTCGGGAGAATTGATGATTCCATCTATAACACTAGATAGATATCATATTCATGGAATATGATTCACTTGCAAGATAAAAGATGCCTTGGTGGTGAAATGGTAGACACGCGAGACTCAAAATCTCGTGCTAAAAAGCGTGGAGGTTCGAGTCCTCTTCAAGGCATAATATGGATATCTCTTATTGAATTGGAATAAGTTCGCCAGCAGATCACGAAATTTTGGTGAGTTTCTCGATCTAATGAATGTAGAATCTGTTTTCAAATTGAACTCCCCAACTATATACTTCAACAGGAATGAGACAGGGATACAATAGAAACCTCTGGTAAAATTCCCACCCGTAAACCAACGGATAAAGTACATTCCATAGTCCGTTTTAGGGATTGATGACTTACCCATTCAATGACTTTGGCACCGAACATTTCACAAAATGTTCTCGGGTGGGGTTAATTCCATAATAGACGCCTGTTGGCATGCCAACCTTCCTTTTACTTTCCGGACCTATCCGAAAAGAAAGAGAATTCAGTACTTATTGGTCGTGAATATCTAAATAGGACAAACCACCCCGTCGATTTCTTTGTTTGCTTCACAACAAACCAATTAGATTAGGGTGAGTCAACTGGAATGTCTCAACTCGATATAGGAGATCTTTCAATTGAAAGATCTCCTATATCGAGTTGAGACGAAGAGAAAGAAAGTATCTATTTTATTTAGTTAAACCAACGATTCGTTATTGGAACAGATAGCAACAACCATCTCATCCGGGAAAAGCCATCGTTTTCTCAACAATGTCTTTGTCATTTGATCCAATAGTGTTTCATTAGATAGGAACAGATTGGATAAATATTGATAACTCTCAGATAGAGTATTAGAACGGAAAAATCCTTTCGATTTCGATAATGAACTATTCGTTCTAAGCGATCTCTGGCGATGAATGAACAATTCGAAAGGATTTTCTTCCGGATTTTTGATAAACCAGCGTTTATTTAGATCTTTCCAATAAAATTGATCTGTTTTGGAAGTAAGAAGTGCCGTTGAGATCTCTTCATCTGCACAGAATTCTCGATGTGAAAACACAGAGACAAAAGGATGATCTTGGAATAGCAAAAAGAGTGGATCCTCGGGTTCCCAAATGAATTGACTTATTCGAAAAACGCCTTGCTCTTTATAAGATCTATCTCGTGTTTGGTACTGCATGGCTCCATCCTGCAAGAACTCGGAATCATCCTGGAAGAACTCGGAATCATCCTGGAAGAACTCGGAATCATCCTGGAAGAACTCGGAATCATCCTGGAAGAACTCGAAATCACCCTCTGCAATAATCTCATCCGCTTTGATCTGCTTGTCCCGAAAACTTTTCCCATAGATAAATCCCCATTCATTGGGCTTTTCAATACAATCATCAAATAGAAAGCCCCAAGGGCGCCATATTCTAGGAGCCCAAACTATGTGATTGAATAAATCCTCCTCTATCTGTTGCGGGTCGAAGACTCCTTCCCCTTCTTCAAACTCCGATTCATTTTCATAGAGAAATCTCTGATCAACGATAGAACAAAATCCATTTTGAATCATAGTTAAGGGATTCCTTGGTTCGGGCCGAAGAACCGATGTCACTCGATCATTATCAAACTGACAATCTTTTTCTGTCCGTGAGGATTCCATCAGAGCGCTTTCTATTTCTAATAGGCCATGAACTAGATCAGAATCATTCTCAAGGAGTCTATAAGAAGTGATTCTATTTTTTTCATTAGGTCCCTGTATAGACCAAAGGTCTTGAGCGACCGATCCGGCAGAACAACTCAAAAGATAAAGAAGTATCGTTAATTTCTTCATGCTTGTTCCAAGTTCGAAGTACCATGTGTACAAATAAGAATCCCCCTCGTTACATGATTTCTTCTTCAGATAGATAGATATAGGATCTATGGAACAATTACTTAGAAGTAGATTTTGTGAAACAGCCCTTCCTACCTGATAGAAAAGGATCCCATGATCCTGAACCGATCTTATCTGAGATCGCAAATCCCAAGTTTGTCTATGAAGGGCAGATCGAATTATAGTAGTGTCTAGAATAGATTTCTTTTGTATAATACTAATCGATAGGGCCTCATTCGTAAGTGCTACAAGATCTCGTACATTGGAACCCATAGTTATGGAACCTAATCCATTAGTATGGAACATTTTCTTTTCCAAGTGAAATCCCCTAGTATATGAAAGAGTGAAAAAGTGCTTTCGTTGTTGTGGAATAAGAAGCCTTCGTATCTTAATGCATGTATTTAATTTATTCGGAGCGATTAGAGCGGGATCCACTTTTTGAGGAATATGAGTCGAAGCAATAACAAGAATATTTCTAGTGGAACATCTTTCACTATCCCTG